TTCTACAAAGTTGAACACAGGCTGAGTCTCTATGCCTTGAATGGAGCACTAGATTGGAGACCTAGGAAACTGGCGCTATCATTTATAAGAAGTTTATAATAAGGAAGCGTCTGTAAAATTACAACACAAGGCACTGATAATTCTGATGAAGATTTATAGTTTCTGTCATCTGCCCGGTATCAAAGATAAACGGCAGCTGTAATTTAAACGGTTCTAAGGTAGCTTAATCATTTAACGGTTAAATACCTAAATAGTGAATGATGTAACGACTTCCTCATTGTCGCTAGTATGAGACTCATAATAAATAGAATTATCCATGAATATGTGGAATAATACGGCCCGACGGTTAGACCCTGAGCACCTTAACTTCTCTTTAAAAGTTCTTATGTGTTGGCATGGTTACGAGATTTAAGGATTAAATCTACCTGATCGACTCGTGAGGTAAAAGAAACAGTCGATGCGAAGTCGTAACATGGTAGTTGACAGTGAACTTGTAGCTGAACCAAAATGGATGCTGGAAGTAGAAATCGTTACTAAGCGTCAGGAAGTCCTGGACGTTGAATCCAATAGCATGGTTTTTAAAAGACATCGATATACGGATTTCTCCTGAAAACGCGAAAAACCTAGAATGTTGGAACAGGAGCAAATATTTTGGTAGTGGAAATATAAATTGAAGTGTGGAGAGAATCCTCTTAGTAACTTAACATCTGGAAATCGTGAGAGATTCCACAAGTTGTCTCTATGAATAGTGGTTTTTAGTCATAACTCTATGAACTATAAAGCATGTGATCTAATTACAGAACAGGTAATTAATAGACCGAACCTTGGACTTTTAAAATATTCTTGGAAGATTCGTAATTAGTGATTAAATGTCAATCAAACATGAATATAGATAGTTTTCTGCGAAATCTATTTGGAAGATACATCATTGGGAAGTTTAGCCAGGAAGTCAGCGTCTAAATTATAAACACCAGGCATGCAATACCGAACATATAAGTACTTCTATGTACCAAAATAAGTTAAACCAATCAAGGTGTACTACAATTATCCTATACATCCTAACTTTAATAACGTATCTATGATAAACCAGAACTTCTTTGACTTGCCAACTCCCTGTCATGTCTTGCTAACGATTTGTACGGTAATAATATCGTTTTTGGCGTCTAAGCATGTTAACTCGATTGATACTATCATATATTAAATGATCGAAGCATCCATCAACAGCTATGGTAACTATATTAAAAACTAAAAACATATTTATAACCTTACGGTCTGTATTGTTCCGCTCAATACTCAGAAATGTTATTTCATCGCAGCCTTATAATTAAATGTTTGCTTGGGAGCTGTAATCATTATTTATTGTATTTTAATTTTACAAGTGTAATTAAACTACTTAAAAAGAATGATATTATAAATAAACGACCATATAAAATAAAAATATTTTGTGGTAATGTAGATCCTATCCATAATAATGCATAAAATGAACATATAAACCAAATAATTGGAACTGAATATTTTCTAGCAGAAAATAAAAATTTAAATTGTATAATAGAATTTATATTTCTTTGTTCTGCTAGTAAAAATAATAATACTAATGATCCCATCATAATCATTAATCCAGCTAATTTATTAGGTACTGTTTTAATCATAGCATAGAAAGGTAAGAAATACCATTCTGGTACAATATGTAATGGAGTCACAAATAGACTAACTTTTATTGAATTATCAGGATGTGATATATTAAAAATACCAAATATACTTTGAGCTAGAAATATAATTAGTACACTATATATTCCTTTAACATCTAAGAAAAATAGATTTGGATAGAAGGGTATTTTTAAATCTGTATCATATCCTAAAGGATTTGTACTACCTTGTAAATGTAGATAAAATATGTGTATAAATACAATACATATAGATATAAAAGGGAATATAAAATGTAATATAAAAAATCTTTTTAATGTTGGATCACATATACTATATCCACCACAAATCCATGTAATTAAATAAGGTATGAAATATAATAAATTAGTAATAACAATTGCACCCCAGTAACTCATTTGTCCCCAAGGTAATATATACCCCATAAAAGCAGTAAATATAGTAATTATAAAAATAATTAATCCAGATATCCATGATAATGGTAAATATATATATGAATAATTTAATCCTCTTAAAATATGTAAATATGTTATAATAAATACAAATGAAGCACCAGTTGAATGCATATATCTATAAAACCACCCATTCCATAATTCTCTTAATATATGTTGTACACTGTAATATGCATAATCCATTTCTGGTGAATATCTGGTAGCAAGTAGTACTCCAGTTATAATTTGAATTACAAATACTATTCCTAAAATAAATCCATAATTCCATAATGAATTAATATTTTGAGGACAAGGATATACTATTAAGTGAGATTTGATTAAATTAATAATGTATTTATTGTTAAAAACATTAAATATTTTTTAAATATATATAATCCAAATAAGGTCATCATTGACCCAATAGAGCAAACCATATTCCATCCATTTAAATAGTCAGGATAATCAGGAATACGTCTAGGCATTACATTAAATCCAAGAAAATGCATTGGAAAGAATATTAAATTAGTACTTGATAAGAATAACATTATCCATAATATAATTAAGATATTATCATATATATGTTTACCAAAATAATTTTCTTGAAAACCACTTACTACTGTAAATAATCCAATTATTGCTGCAATAGATAAAATATAATGAAAATGTCCAACTACATAATATGTATCATGTAAAGCTACATTAAAAGCAGCATTTCCTAACATTACTCCTGTAGTACCACCGAAAGTAAAAGTAAATATAAATAATAATATTAATATAGATGCATTATAATTAGGTAAAATATTATTACATGCATATGTACATACCCAGTTAAATAATTTTGTACCTGTAGGTATAGCGATAGATATGGTTATAATAGAAAAGAAACATTTAGCATCTGCTTCTATACTAGTTGTGTACATATGATGAGCCCATACTAAACTTCCTAAAAAAGCAATACTAAACATAGCTAATACCATAGATCGATCTCCTATTAAAACTCTACAATAATTATTACACATTAGATGACTAACCATTCCAAATATAGGTATTACTATAACATATACTTCAGGGTGACCGAAGAACCAGAATAAATGTTGGTATAATACAGGATCTCCTGAAAATGTAGGATCAAAAAATAAAGTATTAAAATGTAAATCAGATAATAACATTAATAATCCACCTGTTAATACAGGTAAGGTTATTATTAACATAACAGATGTAATTATAAATGACCATATAGATGGATAAAATAAACCAATTAAATATCCTTTAATACGTAAATTAAATAATGTAGTAATAAAATTAAAAGAAGTCATTAAAGAAGATATACCAGATATTAATAGACCGAATACAATAACGTCTATAAATATAGGAGATATACTCATTAGAGATGTACTTAAAGGTGGATATAGAGTCCATCCTGTACCTCCACCAGATTCTGCTGCTGATGACATAAATACTAATATAAATGCAATAGGTTGTAATAATAAAGATATACTATTAATTCTAGGATAAGCTAATTCAGTAGAACCACATAAAATAGGTAAGAAATAATTACCAAATCCACCAAATAATCCAGGCATTACATTAAAAAATATCATAATTATACCATGAACAGTAAATATCATATTATAATAATTAATATTTTCTTGAGCAATAATTCTTAATGATGATGAATATAATTCTATACGTATTATAAGAGATAAGAGGAAACCATATACACCAAATATAAATGAAAACCATAGATAATATAAACCTAAATACTTATGATTTGCATTTGTAATTAACATATATCTATCTAAAATAACATATAATTATAATTATATGAGGCTTGGATATGAATGAGTAAAATTCGATCCATATAGTTCCAGCGACAGCGGTTATACTTTTTAAAAGCCGAGTATTATCCATTCATGTCAGGCGTTAAAAGCGTTCGTTCTTATTATGTAGGCCAGTCGAGTTCCTTTAATATAGTTTCCTCACAGCTATTTTCAGCCCAAAGTACGCGATTTCTTGTATGGTAAAAAAGGGCTTAAACCAACAGCATAACATTTTTATAGTCCCATGCTAATATATTTCATATATGATCTTAACATTTGGACGTAATATTACCTTTCCGGCTGTTTCCATCTCAACTTTACAGGTTAACGCCTGAAGTTCTATCTATATATATATATATTTTTTTGCGTGACGAGCGGTGTGTATAAGGCAACAATACACGCTATATATATTACAAGGTTGCGATGAGACGACATGGAGGTGTTTATAGTATATAAGGATTTGAACTCTATATATACTATAACCTGTTATCCCCGGCGAACCTTCTTACCGTTATATGTTTACGGCACACAAAATAAACCGTTCTTATAAATAATATTCTATATATTTAGAGTTTATCAAAATGTAAAAGCACATTTAGTGTCATATTCCTCTATTTTATTATTATATTCAACATCTTTAAAATATTTTTCTGTTGGTATTTTATTCTCTTTTAATCCTATTATTTTATTAATATTTGTTTATTCTATAAGAGAATATTTATATACTACTTTTTCAGCATTACCTTTTGGTATGATTAGTATTATTATTTCAGAAGCATTATTATTTTTTTCATATTTTTGGGGTATATTTCATTTAACTTTATCTCCACATGTTCAAAATAATGAAAGTATAATATTAACATCATCTAGAATGTTAATCATAACTATTACATACATTTTAGCTAGTATATCTTGTATGACTACATACGTTCAATATATTTTTGAAAAAGGAATGAGTTTTGAAATATCAAGTATTATATGTATCATATTTTTAGTTGTCGAATGTTTTGCATCACTTCAAACATGTGAATATCTACATTTAGAATACTGTATAAATGATGCTATATTATGTACATTATTTTATTGTGTAACTGGTTTACATTTTTCACATGTTATTCTAGGTTTAATATTATTAACTATATATTTTATAAGAATATTTGAGGTTTATGATACAAATAGTGAATGGTCATATTCTTTATTTGGAATTTCATATATTGTTTTACCACATTCAGATCAAATTACTATATTATACTGGCATTTTGTAGAAATAGTTTGGTTATTTATTGAGTTTATTTTTTACTCTGAATAATTAAAACAAATATGTCCTGTTTCAAATATATAGTTATTATAACAATATAATAATTGTGTTCATAGCTAGAGTACGAGAGGAAAAGGAAAGGTTAACCGCTATCAAAAATAATGGCGAGAAGGGAAGTGTGTTTCTATAGAAACCTTTATATAAAATATGCTGACTTGAGTAATGATAAATTGTTAGTATCAGCTATCCATAGTTAATTGATTCCGTTTTGACCGGTCATTTTCTTTGCCTGGAGGTTATGTTCTTACAGTTATAAGCAAATGGAATGTTAGAAGCAAACACTAGCGATGGAACACATTGTTTCATTTGATAGTAAACACTATACCTTACCAATATATTTGAACTTGAATATGGTTCCATTGGAATGAGAGTTCACCGTTAGAAGCGATACGTGAGCTGGGTTAAGAACGTCTTGAGGCAGTTTGTTCCCTATCTACCGTTTTATCTATGTATGGAAGATGATATGCTAAGTTCTATGAAAGAATTCACCCGCCTTATTAAAAAGATAGCGTTATAGCTCTATATTATTGAGTTATTGGCCTGGCATCTGTTTCTATTCTTTTGGCTAAAAGTTTACATTTTTTACCAGCCTGGGATCAAAAAATAGTAACACAGATATTTCCCAATATAAATGGATGGTGTTGACTGGACATTTAACCCACTCTTTTAATGCAAAGGATTTGACGGTCAACTCATTATTTATCTACACTACGAGATACCAAAAGTTA